CGCCCGATTCGACCGGCTTTTGGATAACAAGAAGGCGAGCTGATCTGCTTTGATCAAGGAAAAAGCCCAGTCAGCCACCAACTCGGTGCAGGTCACGTGACCTGCAGCTCGGCCTTCGCTTTTTGAGGCTTCCTCTACCCACATCTCTATGTGCCCGCAGCACTTCCATATGGAGAAAGATAGGCTTACCATGTTCCATCAATAGCACCTAACCTATGCCGATTTTGGCGGACCGTGCTCCACCCCGGTGAACTCATGCGGTTCCGACGTGCCCAGAGGCCAGAGGCGAATCCGTTCACGGTCCTACGGACCAACACCATTCGAAGGTGGGTGGCTCGCCCTGCCTAGAACAGTCATGTTTGACTGGGCTTACACACATTCGCTCACTTACGCTGTCCCCCCTCAGCTCACCCTAGCCCCGGGCCTTTTGCTCTTCTAACGTAAGCTCCAAGGCTTCACACCAAGTCTTCACTGACATAATATGCATGCTTAAGTAGGGTCAGGCAGAACCGCTGTTGCCCGATGGGAACTTCCCCCATATTGCTATCAATGTCTTCATGTCGCACGACCTCTTAACATTACACCACTGAATCCCCAATCCTTTGCTTGCTGTGCAGTGACAGTACCAATATCCACTAATCGTTGTTTCCAGATACGGTTGCCGGTTGACATCTCTTCTAATTCGTCGATACGAGAAGCAAATTGTTGTGTGGAGGAATCAATATCTCGACATAAGCCAAGAGGCAAATCTTGGGCCACTCCACCTGGTCGTATGAAACTGGCATGCATCCTGGCTCCGGAGACTCTTTCATAGAATTCCAACAATTTCTCCCGCTCCTCAAAAGCCCACAGGAACGGAGTTGATGCTCCCACATCCATAGCATGAGTAGTTAAAGCAAGTGAATGATTTGAAATTCGAGTTATTTCACGGAATAACACTCGTATATATTGAGCTCGTAATGGTACCTCGCAATTCAAAAGTCTCTCTACGGCTGAAGAATGAGCGTGTTCTTGGGCCATCATAGAAACATAGATAGGGTCGACGACGGAACGAACAACGAAACTTTACGACAGCTTTTTCGTACACGTTCACTTGCATCACATACACAAGTGCTCTCTGAACCGTGCAATAAGGTTACCCATAACACGGCTCTCCCACTTGAGTTACCTTAGCCCCAGGCCATGCTATTCAATGATATTGGAAAAATGGCAGCGTAACGTAACAACTAGTATTGAAAGCAGGTCGCCTTTTGAGGGATGGAAAGCGTTTCAATAGGAGCCCAGCTTCCCTCTTTGCTTTGCGACCTCATCACTTCAATTCAAGCGCAAACCAATTTCTTTCTTAGTCACCGGGCGGGAGGTGAAGGCCATAAGAGAAGATTGCCCTCCCGGTAAGGTAGTTTACTTGCTTACTTGTTAGAGTAAGGAAGAGAGGAAAAGGGTGCTGTCATCTATCTCGACCAGTTTCCCGAGGCGTTGGAAATCCAGACCGGCTCAGAGAATCACTGGCGCTATTTAGCCCTTCGTTTCGCCAACAAAGAAGTCATCCTTGACGATTTCCCATTCCTTCCCTGCCGAGCCGCCGCTCTTCGCCATTCGAAGTACTACCTCCGCCTTCCCTTTCTATAACATACCCCGGCGCCCTCCTTTCCAATCACTAAGAAAAAATCAATACCAATCAAATCAAAGCCCTATCTAAGTAAAGCTTCGTCTGTAATTTTTCGGCCCAGGGGGAGTTTGCTCGACCCATTCCCCAGTCTCCCGCACTGCTCAAGTAAGTGTGCGACTCCGTATGAGGACCTCCTTCCCTTCTGCCCACTCTCCGTTCACACGGTTCTCAAAGCAGAGGAGGAAGGGTGGGCAGCAGGTACCACGAGCCCTCTGTCCCACACATCTATCCAGAAGCAAGTGTAGTTCACCGGTTCCACCGAATGCTCCTATCTCTCGGCAAAGATCGTGTGAGTGTGCAGTTATGCTTCGGATGCTTCGCCATAGAATAGATCGACCCAGTTCCCGTTCTTTTCCGGTGCGCTCGCTTTATATCTCCGACACACAAGGAAGGACGCGGTGGGAAGGAAGCAGCCCCAGCCTCTGTCCGGCCGATCATTCCGCTGGCATCTTGCATTCACGCCTCCGTTTGACTGCCGCTCGGGGATGTAGTTGTAGATACTTTAGTCTTAGTGGGTCGTTGGCTCCACCTGTTATCTCCTTCTACGACATGCTGTTGTCGTCGCCATATTCCATATGTCACTTAGTCATCTCTGCCTCGCTGCGGGTCAGCACCTCCGAAAGAAACGGAGGACTTCATTCAGTGACTCCGCGATCGCCCTCTGAACGATCAGAATAAGGTAAAGCTTGAAGATAAGTTTTGTACTCTATTAATTTCTCAGTCCCTCTAGTCGGGTGGGCGCCGGCCGGTCTTTCGACCAGATATCCCCCTAAAAACCGTACGTGCGGGTCTCCCCGCATGCGGCTCACGCCATTCGAGGTGGCCCAGCCCAGCATTCATTCGCAAATCCTGTAGTGAAATTGAGACTGCCCGACCTCGGAAGTTAATTCGCGTGTAGGCAGCGCTGTCTGTCGTACCGTTGACTCTATCTATTCATTGAATTTACTTTTTTACATTTTTTATATAGGCTCGCTCCCTCTTTTTCCAAGAATTCATGCACTTCCCTTTACTTCATAGGGCCTTCTCTAATAGGGGAAAAGCCTTCCATTTCCGTCAAATGACCCGGCCTCCCCTGGCTCTTCCACCGTCCCGGCTCCCTTTCCTCCCTATGCTATGCTCCCCCGGCGCAGGCCTACCACGCCTCGCGCCTGCGGCGTTTTCACCAGACGGTCTTTGCCAGTAGTGCCATCCTCCCCGCTGGCTGTATGGGCGGGTTGTCCCTCGCTGCTGCGTTCTGTTAGGCTATGGATTACAGGAACAAATGTAGTTGAATGAGACAGCAGGCGGGTTACACGTTCCACTGCGCCGAGATGTGAGGTGCAGGTGGTGATGATCACCCCGGGGTATGCGCTAGCGCCCTTGACAGGCACTCCAGGACCCGCCAACGCTCGTGAAAACCCGGGTCGGTCGGTCCTCCATTCATCCGACCGGAGGTGTGGATAACGAGGCCACCTTCACAACCTTCTCCCTTCTGTCCCTATGTTGTAGTAAGGTAGGGCGGTTCGCTTGAGTTGCTCAACCGCCCCTTAGCCCGGTGCTCATGACGCGCTACGGAATCTCCACCGTGCCGGGGGACCAAGCAGGGCATAGCTAGCGGCATAGGAGCCGACTCGGCGTCAGCGGCTTCGTGCCGCACTGGAGTGATCCAATATGTGGTTCCGCACGTTCCACCACTTCTCCGTTCATTTCCAATACCGATCGTGAAACACCATGAGCAGCAGGATGTTGAGGTCCGGAATTCAAAGTGAAATTTTTGATTTGCCCGTTCCTAGTCGTCATGGGAAAGAAAGGCAGAAATAAGAAAGAGATTATTCCCTGAGAGCTTGTCCAGTACCACCAGTACCAGAAATGCATCTCCTTCGCCCGCACGAGAGACTTCTATGCCAGCCGGGAATAACGGCTCTGTTATGAAAGAAAGCGGCAGACAGACTAATTTGACCGGTATTCCCTAATGAGTGGCTTTAGGAGATTAGGGTCCCCCCTTATATTCTCCCACCCATCTGCGGGGGGTTTCCGTATCTGTCTCCGCGGGGATATCCGGATCGTAAGACATTATTGCCTTCGCGCTACTGGAGTATAGTTCCAGCATTTCCGGCGAGTGCGCGAGCCCCCCTTTCCCCCTTGCACAATATTCGCGAAGTTGCTCCCGAATCAAAGTGTGAATGTCCCTTAGAAGTGCCGCACGCTCGTTTTGATCGGGAGCGGGGTGGGCAACTTCAGCCGGTGCTGGCGCCTGCGGCAGCGCCTCGTGAGTTGCAGTATGTTGTGGATCTGCCGCCTGCGGCAGCGCCTCGTTATCCACGTTAAAAACGTGATGAATGAATTCAAGGAGATCCGTTCTATCTCGTAATCATTCTCATTCTATTTTGAGCATACCGCTCCTACTCCTTCTCCCATCGTCGTCGGTCCTTTTGACATAACATTCTCGGCCGCCTCCGGTCCGGTAGGAAAGAAACCAGTAGCCAATGACTAGCCCCGCTATGGAGCTACGTGTATACCGCCACGTCGAGACTCTCTTTCGAAAGTGAGATCACCGCCGGCTTGTTGAAGAGGGAAAGATCACTCCTAAATGCAGCCGTGATCTTATATACGATACCATCAGACGCGCCTCTCGCAGTCAAAACTCTCCTCGCCAGTAGTGGGACCAGCCGGGCCGGAAGCCTCGTTTCCTTCAACTAACTCAAGCGATTCGGTCAGTAGGAAAGTCATCTCACTGAACATTGGATTATATACAAAACCTCGTGAAAAAAAAACAACGCAAAATCGAAAGTCCAATATAGATATACAACGCCCCTTACGAACAAGAAAATCAAGTGGCCTTTGTTGAAGGCTTCTAGAGTGAGGAAAGGTTCTTAGCCACCGGTGACCGGCTTTCAAAAAAGCACCTTTGGGCGGAGGTTTCTCGATAAACTATCTTACTTGAATGAAGAAAGACAGAACTCTTCTTTATATAAAAAATTTTCAGTCCAGTCCTTTGCTTTGTACCAGAAGAGTGCGGCAAGGAGGAGATACTAAGCAATCAAAGGGATGCAAGCAAGGAATTCGGCCTATTGGATTAAAGCAAGGAAGCAAGAAAAGAGATAAGCGTTAGAAGGAGGTAGGAAGCTCTTGCTATGCCGCACTCTCATACTTTTGAGTAAGGAATTCCCTGCAGGGCGGTTAACGGCTGTCGGATAGGGCATCGGGAAGAACATATGGAAAAGAGAACCTGCGAGTACTATTCAGTTTGGATGTGCCCCCCTGAAATTGTTAGATATTTGCCTTTATGACTCGTCTTCTTTTATAGGGGGGATACTAAGCCTGGAATAAGTTTCGATCTATGGCAATTTCTTTGTAGTGGCCAGTTAAAGCTATCAGATATAGGAGAGACTACCTACTTCAAGTTCAAGGCAGGCTAGCTCAGTACACGATTCCCTTCCTTTAATGTCCAGTTCCAGTAGTTGCCTATTCATAAGCAGTGCTAAGATAATCCCCTCCATTTTTAGTGTTTTTTTAAGCCCGTTGGAGTCATCTAGTCAAAGTCTGCAATAGGAAACCCCTGCATTCGATCCAGTTTGAGTTCTCATTGGAGTGGAGTCTCTTACCAGGCCAGTTTTAAGCCCTTATAGTTACCTTCCTTCTGTCAGCGATCTAGTTTGAGTGGTAGTTCCAGCCGAGGGAAGAGGTGAATACGAGCCATTAGGAGAGCCTTACTTTAAAGCTAGTGAGTTGGAAAGCAGTCCTTTTTATAGCCCTTCGCTTCCTAACGAGTGTACCGAACGTAAGGGTCCAAACCAAACAAGCTAAGGGTGGGTGGCTCAAGAGGACTTCTTATTTTTTTCTAGCCTATATTTCATGCAGCCATAGCCGCCTTACTGGGGTTTGAGTTGCAGTTCCCTCCTACCCATTTCCAGCCATTGGCCATCCAGTTGGAGTAGATAGCCCCAGGAGAAGTATAAGTCCCTCACCGAGTAGAAGTGTTTTTAGTTGTCTCCCGCTGCGCCCCTTGGACCTTGGATTGGAGGAGTATTTCCATTTAAAGCAGGAATTTTAAAGCCAGCCAGTTTCATTGGTAAGTGCTTCCATACAATCCTAAAAAAAAAGTCCTGCTACCTGCGAACCATTGCCAGTTACCGGTGGCCCATACGAGGTTTCCAGGCGAGCTTCTCTTTTAGCTAGTTCCCTGCCAGAAAGCAGTTCTCTTACGCAAGCCAGGAAAGCAAGTCTTCGTCTTTCTTAAAGCCTGTGTTAGTCGTGCTTCCATTCGATATCCATATCCATCCGAGTTTCGAAGAATGCTTTTCTTGATAGTACTAAGGGCTATACATATAGTGGAAGTGGTAAGTTTATCCAATTACAGTATGAGTTGCCCTCTATCCCGTGGGACTTCTGTTACATCCCGTGAGACTTTCCTTCCAGCGATTGAGCCTTCCCTGTAATCCAGCTCATTCAATCAAGTTCCACCAAGCAAGCTAAGGGCAAGGGTAGGTGTAACGGTATTTTGTTTACCACCCAGTAAATTTCTTTCTGTCTCTGGTAGGGCTCTAGCTAACAGATGGATATCTTTACATGGGGTTTGAGTTGCTGGCGCCTTACATGTCGTTGGAAGTTGCCTGCCAGCCCGACCTGTTGGCCATACCATAGTGTGAGTACCAAAAGCTCTAGTATCTCCCAAGTCTGCAGTCTTTTCCAAGCCAAGGCAAAGATCCAGAGCTGGGGCAGGCTAGGACTATTCTCTTATTTGAGTTGCTTTCGATGGCAGACTAGGAAAGAAGGAAAGCCAGCTAGATAAAGGGCTAGAGCAGGCCAGGGTAAAGGCCCTAATCTGATATTTCATTTGTTAATGTTAAGTTTCTCATTTTAGAGTGCTTCTAAGATAATATCTATAGGTCTATCATCTTCTCCTAATAGCCGCCTAGTTCCAATAATAGTAGGGCTAACTAGAGATCTTTCCTTGGCCAGATAGAGATAGATAGGAATATCACAGTAATACTTTCCTTTAATAACATGCTAACGAGCGTAATAGCTAAAGAAGGGCATAAGGAAGAAGTTTCATACCGAGCATACGAGGCATACCTGTAAGACCTTGGCTAAGAGGCCTAACGTGTCTAACGGTCTAAACGAGCTATACGGTCCATTAACGTTGCTTAATTGGCCTTAGCGTTTCGCACTAAGTAAGCAAGCTACCTTATTTATGTGCTCTAGTCGAACAAGCAAGCCAGCCTAGCAGAGTCAGCCTTCCCTCTTCTCTTCACTGGCTCTGATCTCATCAGACTCGTATCCAGCCTCTCGTTCCTCGGTCTCGGTGCTCGGTCCAGGAGAAGAGAAAGACTCGGATCCAGGTAGGGAAAAATACCGGTATCCTAGCTCCATTTCAAGCCTAAGCTCTCCCTCCGCTTCTCGATCCCCAGCTTCCGCTGCTAAGCAACCATCTTCTCTCTCTTCGTCTCCCACTCCTTCTCCCATCACTGGGTATTGGACACCAAGAGGCAGGTACTGAACCCCGAGAGTGAAGGCGATTCACCGAAACCACAAGTGTTATCACGTATCTAATGTCCATTGACCCACCTTCAAATTGGGTAGGAGATATGAGGCCACCGGAACCAAACCCCGATTCCGATGACTTTACTCCAGGGGGAACGAACGAATGAGAGATAGGAAGCTCCGACCCAACGAGGGGCCCAGGAAAAGGAAACCCACCTCTTCTTCACCGGGATGAGAGGCGCATCAGACTCTGCATCTTCATCTCTATCCGTTTCCCGCCCTATCGAGTGGATCAACTGCTTTAGCAGCTGGGCCCTTCACTGCAGAGCATCCAATTCCCAACTAATCTATTCCGAACGGAAGCGATCGATCGAATGGAGCTAGCTTACAAGAGAAGGCCCGATAAGCTTCGAAGTTCTACTGGCCAATCCAATGAGGGATTTTATTCATAGTTTGGAAGGTTTCACCTTCTCTATCGGGGCGCCTTCCGCCTCTCTTTCCCTCGTTACTGATGCCGCTACAGATGCTCCTAGCAGGGTGATTCCTCCCATTGGGAAGAGAAGACAGGAGCACCCGGTCCTGTTTTTGGAGGTTCAATGGTCAGCTTCGGTCGGGATAGATGAGTTGGGGCCGAGTCCCTTAGATACTACATAAGAAATTTTTTCATTGATGGATGGGAAGGTGTATAAAAAAAGGTAAAAGCGCTTATGGGGCATCCCACCTCCCGAGAAGGTTGAAGGGATAGAGGAGCTTTTTAGCCCTTTTGAGGAATTGGTTGGAAAAGCGCTACCACCCTGGCCGGAAATCCTATGTCCAAGCGCTTCAGAGGTCAAGGGAGTTCGATCCGGCTACAACTCTCCTCCTTCCACGCACGGACAAGGATCGGTTGTTGAAACAAATTCATCTAGAAACAAATAAGTTCTTGTTTGATCCGCCGCTGTTGTAACACCACAATATTCGTCCTTTTCCTTTTGAGGTTAATCCTCTCAATGGTGAATCGAGCACTCGATAAATTTCTTCGACGGAATGGAAGAAAGGTAAGGAAACCCGCGATGGCTACTGAATACCCGCCCTTTACTTTCTTAATAAAAAAGCCCCTTACCTTTGTATTCGTTCGCCAAATCTTGTTCAGTTCCATCCAAGCTCGGTTTTGTCTGAATCTTCGCGGAAGAAGAAGAAGCGGTTCACCAGCCACTACATCTGTGGATCCCACCAAATTTTTAAACCTGGCGGCTGCTCGCTCTTTGATCAGTGATTCACCGGCCACTACATCGATGAAGAATCTCTCCAAAATCTGCTCTTTGATCAGTGATTCACCGGCCACTACATCCAGGGATCCCACCTTATTCTCAAACCTGGCGGCTCGGTTGATTGGCACTCCTGTAGGCTCATCTTGCATACAAATTCTGGGGGTCCCAGGTCCTGCATCCACCAAGAACATTTCTTCCCTTAAGCGTAAAACTTCAGATTGTAAGGCATTTCCACTACATAAGAAAAAACTTGAATTAGATCTTGGAAATGATCGACTTAAATAGATGCTTATCATAAGCTTTCTATTAAGATTCACTTGTAGTTCCGCTTCTTGCTCTAACAGAAAGACTTTTCGGAAATCTGGTTGGTCCAACCAAGAAAGGCATGGGAGTCCTTGGGCGTATTTCATACGCAATTTCTTTTTTCTTTTTATATACAGTAATGCAACGATCAAATCTTAATAATATGTTGTGACCCGTTTTTCTTTTCTTTGCTGATTCCTCTCAATGAAATTTGCCATGTTGCACTAAGTTACTTACGGAATCTCAAATATCTCTCGACGCCGAGAATTTTTTATGTGTCCAGGTCGATCAGAGGTTCGGCTTGCTTCTCCCCTACCCTTTAGCGTTCTGGGCCCCTGAAAAAATAAAGAAACCCGAAATAAAAAAGAAAGAAGAGAAATTGGGCCATGTTTCCCGGGAGAGGCCGCCTTCTCTCAGGCCAGCAGTCTTCTACTTCTAGTCGACTGCTCTATGACGGGCTTCCCTGTTTCCTGGGCTCTACTCGCTCGTCTACGCTCCGACCCAGCAAGTAATAATTGAAAAATGATGTTTCCAGCCTGCATTAAGATTTAAAACTTGTCGTCACAAAAAGGCAATCAATAATCAGAATCAAGAAAAAAAAATGGAAATAGTGAATCAAGATCTAGATGGATCCCTATCTTTATCTCTACCCACGGAGATACCTATCTATATGGATAGAAATCTATCTATGAATCGATCTAGACTATCCTCTATCCGGATAGATATGTCCCTATGAGCGACTACGCCGATCTTTATATGTTTTGGCCACGTCCGTTTCCGCTCCGAAGAGGAAGGTTTAGATCTTTCAATCTTATGTCGTGAGGGATGTGACCTATGTTAGGTCCATAAGATACCACAGCTTTTGGTGTTCTATGATTCACCTCCGAATAATGAGTAGGTAGTTCAATCCTTTTGATTCTTCTCTTCATAGTAAACTGATGGGGGGATGCGGAGCAATAGGTCGAATTACTATATAAAGAAGAGTTGTAAACTATAGGACTTCTTGTTCGAGTAGGAAGATTTCGGTTTTTCTCGTTCCTTCTCTTCGATAAGAATAGGGATTTGAAATGATACAAATTCCTCTTCATTCTGTTGTGCTCAGCGAAGGAACTGCCTAAGCATACTTTTTCGGATCCAAACTTCTTTGTTCTTTCTAAGTCTTCTTCTTGCATAGAAGAACGCAACTGTTGCAAAAACCGGGATTTTAGTAGTAGGCGGCATCCCCTCTGAGTTTTGAGTAGGTGGAACCATTCTGTTTTTGTTCTTCTCCACATTCTTACCGGGTGATCCAGGAATTTGCCTATGATTTTTTCAACTGATATTTCGATATAGAAAGATCTCCTTATTTCTTCACCGCGGATTCTCGCGTCATTTTCTTGAAAAGATATTAAATCACCGTGGGACACTTTAAAATGAGTAATGCTTACCATTCCATTATTCACACAAACCCTTCGATGACTTATCGGCTGCCTTGCTTGAGGAATAGTTTCACAAAAATGGAGACGAACCAGAATAACGTCCGATCTTGTTTCTGGATTGAGTGGAAAAGGGATATATGAAGTTCGCTCTGTTCCTCTGTGCATCTCTGTGATGGGTAAATCCCCATGAAAAAGGGGCAACTTTCGTGTAGTTTGTGATTGGATGTAACTGTTAAGATTTTTTCTCGGATAAATCTTTCTCTTAATAGATCTCTTCTTGTTCCTCAATCTTCGGAGAATGCGGCGTTGTATTATTGTAAGTTCTCTGTTCCGAACATTTCCTGAAAGTAGACGACAAGTTTTAAATCTTAATGCAGGCAAGGCATATCTCGTTGAATCAGTCTTTTTCGCCACATCGGGGCTATGGGAGTCGAACCCAATTCTTCCACGACCCCCCACGAATCAGGAGCAAAAATAAGGCTATAATAAAATACTTTTGAAAGGAACTTCGCGTCACTCCACTCCGTCTAGCCAAAGGAAATACCTTCATTCAGCTCCGAGCGAGAAAACGATTGGCTTGAAAACTGCAAGAGAAATTTTTCTGAGTCAGAATGGTATTAAACGAATATGACAAGAAGATCGATCCCGTATGGAGCCACCGTCACAGTATGTCAAGCAACCTACCTTCCAAAATTTAAGGTTTTGCGGGCAAGCGCTTCAGGATCTTAATTACGGAGTTTCTGCTGCCCAGCAGACTTTCCTGTGCAACACCATAAGCCGTCTCGTGGGCACCGTTTTCTTTTCTTCAAGTCCGGAGACTCGAGCTTTGATAGGAAGTGGACAAAGTCCACCTAGGCCGCCTAGGCTCGTTGGAGTGAGCAACTCTCCAGATATATTTTCAACTGCCATATCAAAACGGTGCGCTTTCTATGCTTATATACATACGATTTTTGAATCCGAAGATTGGTTGGTGAAGGGAACAAGTACTTCCCGCCAGGAGAAGTAGAGTGAACGGCACTCCGGTCAGGAAGGTTTTCACCCCTAAAGGGAGAAGCACGAGGGAACAGTCCAGTCTGTCCTTCCTTTGCTTGAACTGGACCAAAGACCTCGAGAACGCCTGCCGCGAGAATTCACAGGTTCGTTCACTTACCAGCACTAGTTCGTACCTTACCTTAGAAAGCAAGCAGCCGCGACCTCCGGTCTGCAAGCACCTCCGGTCTCCAGGCTTAAGGCAACAGGGGGACAAGCTTGAAAGCCATACTTGCATTGGATTGATTTTTTTTCCGTTTATACGCCAATAAGAGAGTCCTTTTTCGAGGGTCTCACGACCCCCTCGACCCTGCGGCTCAAAAGAAAGCATTTTCTCGAGACAGAGATATGACCTCCCTACCAGAGTTTTAACTCCAGTTTAGTTTGGACTAAACTAATAAGGATGCCCATATATACGAAATTCTAAATACAGGGGGCCTCTGGCCTTCCTATGTTTCCAACAACAACTGGCAAAAGAATGATTTGAAAAAGAGGAAATGGGAAAGGCTTCGCTGATGTACTGACCAAACAAAAATAGATTTTTCCAGTACGTGCCAATATAACTCTTATTTCTTACTTTACTCTTCTCGTTCTACGCTCGGGATCCTTCCCTCCCTAGGTACTCAAATAAGAATGGAAATTTTTCTGTAAATCCCCATTCAAATCATCATCCTCTACTTTTTTTCAATTTCTTCTATAGGCGTGAAATAAAGTATATTCTCGGGGGTTCCTCTCTATATGAAAGCGCGAAAACATGCCTTCTTGGCTCAGAAAGAGGGCATATCATATAATCAAAGTTATCCCAGCTCGACTCGGATATCGAATAAAAGTGGATTTTTGTGTAACCAGCTCCGGGAATCCATAGATGGATTTTGAAGAGTAAAATGTAATCGAATGAATCGATGCCGCCCATGCCAATGATAGAGTACGACATATGAGCTCAGACCCTTATGTGAACTTACCTGCCCTAGCCTCCACGCACGTGCCGATGTCCGCCCCGCTCCTCTATTTTATTTCTGGCATATTCCACTAATTCCTTATTTTAAGTAAGGTATCATTCCCCTATGAAATAACACATTTTTTCGCACGTGGATCTACCTCTCGCCTGAGATCTATGATATTTATTGCTTTAACACGTCCTCTTACTAAAGAAATACGACCGACGATACAGACAGATGTGAGATGCTCGATAGAGGTCCCCTATATTGGAGAGTGGGAGGGGAAGTCTCTTTTTACATAACATAAAGGATGGGAATGAAGGACGGACGCCCATGCATCCCGAGCAGAGAGCTAACCTGAAATGGGATGTATTTGAATAAAAGAACGAACTCAACCGAAGAACTACAATTGAAACAAGACCAGGATTTAAAAGAAGAGCAAGAAAAAACAAGATTTATCTCAAAAAATGAAATGGGAACCAACAACAACAAAAAGCGAAACGAAACAAAGATAGAAATCTTGAAAGCGAAAAAGGGTAACGTAGCTGATTTGCTGATATGCTTGTTCTAAGAATGCATTACTATCTTTGATTTTTTCGATGGATTCTGGATTCTGGGCTAGGTACCTAAGTTAGTAACTAGCATAGGGGGGGGCCTAACACAAAGAGTATTAAACCTTAATAAAAGCATAAGTCCCCCCCGAAACCCCATGCTCCTTCGGTACGTTCTTTATTTCGTTCTTTCATGTGCTTTCTGGAATAAACATTTTCCTTATACCATCGCTCGAAGGGCGGATCCGCGGAGCTACTATAACTATAAGATATAAGAAGTAGAAAAAAAGCCTACTTGGAGCATGTTCATCTTCCTCTCGTACGTTCATGATATTGCTTTCGCATGGCTCTTAAAGGCTCGACTAAATGAACTCTAATGGACTTAGCTTGCTCGTGTAACAATTTCATACCGTCTTGCTACCTTGACTTCAGACTTTTAATATATACCTTTGTCCTATTCTTTTATCGTAAACTTGGCTATTGCCATATACCTCCTCCTTCGGGTAGTAGAATATGAAGTTCTATGAATTCCTCCTTATGGTATCGTATTCCCCCATTCACGCCTCTGTTATATGTTCTAATGGAATTTCCTTTCGTAGGCTCAAAAAGTGGTCATTCTTCAGATCTTTGTTGATTGGCCGGCCGATATGGGATAACCTATTTGAAACAAAGAGATTTGTGTAACGGCTTGGTGTACCGAACTTGGCTTATAAATTTTCGTATTATACTGCATCCGCATCTTCATAAAGAGCAAGAACGGCATCCGCCAGCCGAACAAGTAAGGGATTCCTCGCCCGGTGTGCCGGCTTGGCTCCAGCTTTGGCTTCTTGATTGGCTATTGCCAGAGAAGACATATATGTTATACCAACAGACGGAGCAGACATGGCAAGATACAACATATTAAAGAATGAGCCAAAACCGAACAAGCAAGGCCAAAGCAAAATGCCGACCTAAGAAGGGACGCTTGCGGGAGACTTTCGAGTTTCCCGACAGGTCGATGTACAACCGAAAGGTGAATGCTTTACCAAACTCGTGTACAACTCCTTTCCTGTGTATTGATTTCCGCTTATTACATGCTTGGTTTCCTAAATTCTTTCTCCACAGCACCCCCTGACCAAAGAAACAAAAAACCAGAAAGCCAAGATCTCTATAAAGCGAGGGAAAGAATACAGATGTACAGCAGAGAAGGAAGAAAGACGAATGCTATGAGAGCTTAGACGGAATAAGGTCTAGGGGAGACCGCCCATTTATCACATGGGAGGAGAAGACTAGTCAAACATTCGAGCTGTAAACTCGCAATATAGACTTGAAAAAAAGAAAGATATTGAGACGGAATATGAATGAAGGATTGAAGCATCTGACCGGGCTCCGGAGATGAATACCGAAAGAGCTTACCGGATGCACCATCGACCTCAGACAGCTCGACCGGGCGGGGGAAGAACTAAAAAGAAAAAAACGTAGTCGGTGAGCAAAAAGCAAATACCAATGAAGACCAGACCTGGAATTTCAAACAAGAAAACGTAGTAGCCTAGCCGGGGAGGGAGATTCTCCAGCTCCACTCCTTGTTATATATATAGTAGAAAATAGAGTGGAAAACTACGCCTCAAAATCAAGCCCAAAAAAACGATCCTTTTGAAAGGTCCTATCTTGACCCATTCAAGCCATGAAAGTGACCTTTTGGATTAGAAAACATGGCCTCTGGTACTCTTTCCTGGGTTGATCGAAGAGCTGCTAACAAAAAGGCGAAGGCAGGATTCACAATAAAATAACCGTGGACGGATTGAGCCAATGTTTTCAAAAATTCCAATACCATAAGCGGATTCCACATCTATTTTTTATAGATTTTGCACCTTCAAAAGAGATCTCGAAGGGAAGGTATATTGAATTACAGAAATCGATTCACGTGTACTTCTTGCTGCTACAAGGCAAGAAAGATAGAGGAACTAATTCAAGAAAGTCATTTGTGGACGGGAAGAGTACGACATATTCCAGGGACCGATCTATCTCATTAAAGGATTTTGTGGACAGGGCACAGACCTCAGACCGATCGATTAAACCAATTATTGTAGAGTTTCCGGGGGAAGTATTGAATTAAAGTCATTCATGTGTGCCGATTTCCTTATGGTTGACTTAACAATTGGGATACTGGTTTCACCGTACTTATAATCCATCTTTCATTATATGCTAATTTCAGCCTATTAGTTCATAGCGAAGCTCAGCTGGGCTGGAGGGACACATACACTGTATGTAGGGCTTATACACACCTTTAGTAGTTCCCTCCAAAACCCCTGTCTTCTGCCTACCAATGGGAGAGAGAGCTTGTTGGACGGATAGAGTGAATGCGGGAATGGCATAGAGGAATGGGATACTACTCAAAAAAAGTAAGAAACACGGGAGCCTGTGGTTGATATAAGAAGTACTTACTATCTTTCCCAAACCCCCCCCCCTGTTCTGCCTACCGACCTTAACTTCTCTTTCTAGCCCCTCTACGCTTATCAACGCCTGCATTCCTTTGATTGCTTGTTGTACTCCTTCTACCATATTCCTCTGTCTTTGCATCTCAGTCCCGGATCGACTATAAGTCTTCTTTGCTATAGCTTGAATCCGTGATCGACCTAAAATATATTATAAAAAGTCTTTTGTTTGCTGGCTTGAGTCCGCGTGATTTATTTCTCTTATTATAAGCGCCGAATCCCTAACTCTCTTCTTGTTGCTAGCAAATGGGAAAAGACTACTTCTTGGACTGTGGCCGACACCAGAGAAGACTAATTAGAGATTTGCTAAGCGAACGAGCCCTAGCTTGATCTAAGTCTTATACATTAATTAAGCAGCCTGACTTATATGCTCCTCTTACCTTGCTTTATTACACCGTGCAGATGAAGCGAAGGACATCTATTATCTATAACAAAAATTCCTTACTCTAACAAGTAAGCAAGTAAACTGCCTTGAGAGAAGACCGATTTCTACACAAACCCTAGCTACGTTGGGGCGTGAGACAAGCTTCGTAGGACCATCAAGGGTCAGGCCAATTCCGAAAAAAGAGACGATAGAAAAGAGGCGAAACTCAAAGAAGAAGACAATAGGCAGATGGGGTCGCGAGACCCAAATAGGCGCATGCATTGGATCACCATTGCGGAGACGGAAATCATGGCTCCAGCGGAAAACCCTAAGCATCAATCCCTCAATCAAAAACTTCTCTTTTTTGGTGCATATCTTCTTTGTTCGAGAGCTTGATGAAGACGTGCCTTGGATCTAACAGAGTGATCGAAAGATCCCCCCTCTTTCGAGCAAAGAGTTGGGTTAGCCGTCCCGTCCCGTTTTTCCTCTCTTGATCTACAAGCTGCTTTGCGATAACTCTCTTATGTTCTTTCTCAACTTCATGCATTAAATTAAAGGTTAAACTATCTTGTGCTAATTCTAGTTACCAATGGTTCATCCGAAGCGATAGCTAAGAGGAATAAAGAAGCTGTGCTGAAGACAGAGTCTTGAGAATAGAGTTCCGAAGCGAGGCGAAGCAGAAGAGAGAGGTGAAACCAACACCCTTTGAACAGATGGAAGTCAACCCGAAGGCAAATATTAAATAACAGAACTTCCAGGTGATCAAAGTAGATTGGTTTTTTCATTCACTTAGATGGTGCATCTCATATGATGGCTCTTCCCTTGGCTGAGACTGACTCTCGGAAGTTACAGAATGGAATGATGGATGAACTTTACCCCTACATAACATAGATCATGAATCACATGTTTACCATTTTCCTGACCTACATGAACAGAGAACAAGCACACCTTTCTCATCCTTTATACTAATGTGATATATGATCTTGGCTTTTATTTTAGAGATGTTTGGATTGAATGATGTGATGCGCCCGTTGCGCTTGACCCCTTTCCTCGTTACCGATGGTTTGGGCTTTCTAGCCAAACACAAATACTCGCGGAAAGCTTTGCCGAGCCGGGGTTTTTCTTTCGTTTAAAGTACCCCTGCACATCAGACAGATCGAAGGGGCCTTTTTATATGTCGGATTTGGCCGTGGAATCAGTCTCATTTTAGGAATAATTTGAATTTCGATGTCAACGAGAGAGATTCGAAAAAGCTTTATCCAGCCTTATAAAAATAGGTATCTCCACTAATAGAAATCCTATAAGGTAGGTGAGAAGACGGCAAAAAGTGGTGCTTCCCCCAGGGAAATCATTGAAAACCTTGAGACCAGCCCAGTGCGAAACCTATGAAATCGGGCAATAAGGGGCCTAAAAACAGTTCAATCGACGAGAAAGTAGCTTGGCCCACACACAGAATAGAGAAGAGGTATGAGCGGTCAAACCTCATCAAGTGCCATCCACGGGAGTCCCCAGGGTTCCACTTACCGGATAACAAGGTGAGGCGCAGCCGATCATTGCTACCTTAGCCACCCGGCACCCTATTTTACTCTCAAAAGGCTACACTTCTCTCGTTCCTCTTGGACGGCTTTTTCCTGTCAGCAGCCGTACACCTAACTAATTATATAATATATCTTCCCAGGAGAATGAATGTAAAGATCAGACTTCCGTTCTTCAGGACCTGCAAGCAGTAATTCAGCGAGTGGCTTAGCACTCGATAATAGGCGTTAACGGGACGGAGCAATGAGGGGTATTTTCCCTAATTAGGAAAGATTGAATGTGTTATATCATGTTCTTGGCTGCTGAAAGACGAGTTTTTTCAAAACCTGCTTCTCGCCCTGAGCTGAGCCCTACCACAAGAATACGTTTTAGGACTAGCAGATCGACTTGTTTAGCCCTTTTCTATTGGTTTAGTGAATCCCACCACTACTGAGCACGACCTGATTGAGGCGCGGATCCGTCTTTTACCTTTTATTACTGTATTTTTCTGGGAAAGGGGCTTGAAGGAATGCAATCTATCTGATATTGGGAAGCAGGTAGCGAGGTAGTAGCAGAGGCAAGGTCAGGAAGTTCGGTTGCTTTTGATGAGGTAGCAGATGCGGAAGTGGTAAGATCGAGGGATACATCCAAAGCAAGGAAGCGAACCCACAGACACCGGTTATGAAACCAGGTACCCTTACCAAAGTGAATAAGTAATAAGTGCGTCGATTCGCCCCAGCCACGGCCAGGGAAGGGGGTAGGAAGACTAGCTATAATTATTCTATACGTATTGAGTCAGAAACAGCGAGAAGAGCAGTCCATTTAACTGAGAAGGATGGCGCCCATATCCCTACATATACGAATCATAAAACATACGAAAAAGAGATCAATTATATATCCCATAAAGCAAATATAAATACTTGCCCTTCTCCTCTAGTCTTGGTATGGTAGCTGAAAAAGGAGCGGATAAAAAACGGATAAATAAGTAAAATAATCGAATTTAATGGGCTGCTTTCGAGACTTGGCTCTCTTTCAAACAGGTAGGAATGCTCCCGCCAATAAATGAATAAATGAATAAATAGGCGGGCTAACTGACTCTTCTCTCCCGTCGGGATAACGACCAAATACTTCTAAAAAGAAGGATGTTCCACCAACTCTAAACTAACCGAATGAAGTCTAGATCAGTGGATTATTAAAGAGTTGGTTGCTCTTTTCACGATCGATTGAGAAATTTCTTATAAAAGGTCGGATCAATGGTCAACGAATGGCACACAGTGTCTCGACAGGGCCGCAACGGAACAACGGAAGTTCACTGGGTAACTCTAATCTAAGGGGTACGGGGACGTAGGTTCGAATCCTATTTGCGGCTAATACCACCAATGGTGTGCTCAAAAGGTTCTTGTTCGTAGTCCAATGGCAGGTAAATTCTCCTTTTTCACTCCCGAGTTGTTTAGATTCAAGCAAAGCCCAAAAAGGAACCAACGAGTAACAATCAAGTGCTTGTACTGGAAAGAAACAGATCCGAGGTAACAACCACTCAACCCGTCGATTGAACCCATCTTCCAGTGTCCAATGTGGAAAAGAGGGAAACATCAGTCTAAGATTCTGCGGATAGCTTATATATGATAGCTGCCAGCGGAAGTGCTATTACCGGATCCTTTCTAAGGGACTGCTTGTCAAGAGCGGACTTGACACTGCGATCTTTTCGACCAAGTAAAGCGAACTTTAAGGGATGCAGGAGCGATCTACCGACCCCCGATTCCCATGGAGCTACTGATATGCATTCTGATCGATCATTTTGTATGCGCCGAAGTCTTTACCCGAGAGCTTGGAAGTCTTTATCTAGCAACTCGCTTCATCAAGTATGTATCTATTGTTCTTAGGTCTATGAGTTAGCCACTAGACTCAACTCTCATTTTCCCATTGACCTTTGACTTGGTAATTAACAAGTGGTTTTTATGCTCTACTTTGGAAAGCTTGCGCTGGAACGAGATGCACTAATCTGACACGCTCTGGACTCCCCTGGAGATACCGACTACTGTAACGAACGGAATGGCTTTCGTACTTTACTTTAGGAACCATTGTGCCACTGTTATAAGCAGTATTCCCAAGAAAAGATAGAATATATTGTATTAAGGTAGTTTTCCGCCCACCCTTGGCAGGGGCGCATTCCATTAGGTGCTGCGAGTTCAATATCCTCGCGTGGATGTTTCCTGCTGCTCTTTTGAGCGAGATTGTCCTTGGCTTTGCTTGCTCTCGGCCTATGAGATAGACTAAGGCCACTCCTTCACTTTCCTACTGACTCTTGTTATGGAGATGACCTATGTAATCTCAAATCAATGAACCTTTTCTGGGAAACAAGCCTTAGCGTAGCGGGACCGATCCCGGATGCCCGCAGCGACTCCTAAATAGAAGGTAAAGCCGGAAAGGACAATCACCAGACCCTTACTTAACTTATTGATTTTCTTGTGTAGCGAGCGTACCGGACTAATTTACTCTTTCAGCGGTAAGAACTTTTTGAGGCATCGCGTTAATGGAAATACCAATCCTAAGATGTGTCTTGTGGTAGAATTTCTTTCTTTTAGGAAAGCTTTCTTGAGTGAGGTTGTCCTTGACCTCTTTACTAAAATGCCTAGAAAGTCATGGTTGAGTCGACGAAACGCAGTGGCTCGACCATCGGGAGAGGGAAGCCCTCGAAAAGCGAATGAAAAGAGAAATGCCCAGATTCAAGAATGTAGAATTAAAGAAGGGAGTCAAGTCAAGTCTTACCTGAGACAATAGTATATAAAGTAGCTCAACCAATGGCAATTCCTCACGTATTCGAAGATCGGTAAATGCCTTAATCAACTAATTTAGGTTTTCTAGTGCGTGTAATTTCCATCCATTCATTACCAACGTAGTCTGGCTATAGCCCAGTTGTCCTGATCAGAAGAGGGGGGAGTCTCTTTTCCGTCTCGGAGATATCTTTGCACGTCTAGACCTCTTAACCGGTCTTAAAAGTGGAATAGGCAGCCATCATATGACTTTTGCTATTGTCCCGCTTTGATTGATCTTAGCTTCTTTCCCCAGCAGCAGCGGTAACTTACCCAGAGGGCTGGAGCAAGAGAAGAAAGAATGAACTCCTCTTTTGACTCCGCCTTAAGCCCCTTATCCTTATGTTTTCATCGGGAAGTCCCTGATCAGTGAATAGAAATGGTTTGGATATAGTACAAATAGTACGGTCAGTGCCGTACATAGAATACAAGGAGCGAGAGAAGCTCTCGATCCGTGACTACTTTTCTGCATCGACCGGGGAAACAAAGTCCTATATTTCATCAGGACGATCCGACGAAGTGGTTTTCTAGTTCTTTCGTCCCCTTATCTACTGACTTGGATTGGGAACCCATGAGATGAGACATAAAAGAATTAGAATTCCCATTCCTCTGTTGTGGGTGGCCATGAAATAGGCAGTACGCTCCAGTAAACGAAGCAGCTCGTGACTGCAACAAAGCCGATGGCAGAAGCCTCTAGCATTAGAATCTATACCATAAAAAAAAGAATCACTATAGTGTAAGAAAATAAAAATTGTTGTTTAGGGAACCCTAAGAAAGATTGATTCATGCAACATGATACTTGGTTACCCCGGAAAAGGGCTTCGAGAGCCAGTGAGCTGTCACCTACATTCCCTGCCGACATATCAATTGCTCCAGTAGAACCAAATAATCCCGGTAAATCACTTCCCCGCGTATGGTCTTATCAGAGCAGTTCGTTAGAAAGAGAAAGGGCGTGTTCCTTACAGCAGTCGGTTGTCTGCGGATACCAGCGGGAGAGGGGAAGGCGAGCCTTGTTCCCTTACGTTTTGGGACTATAAATCAGGACGTGTCAATTGGGGAGAATGGTGTAGAGGGAGCCAGAGTCCGCTTGTCTCGCACAACAGATACCAAAATGAAAATAAAGAATAAACGGTAAGGTCGTCCTCGTTTGCCCATTCCATACGCTACAGAGACCTGTAGGGAAGTGGAGGAAGAATTGCTTTAGGATCTGTCTCGTAAGCCTAAGAATAACATATAGAATACAATAGTTAGATTAACGATCTCAGAAGCCTTCGTTCTATCTCATAGGCCTGATAATAATTGAGTCATGTAGTACGCCACTAAGGTTGAGGACTTCGGGGAGCATTCTTTATCCACTGAGTTCGATCTCGTTTAGTGCTCCACGAATACCTGTGAATTGAATCTATGAGTCAAGACCCTTCAAATTAGGAAAGGCAGCGCGATGAGCGTTGCAGTCAGCCTGCCCCACCCAAAGCGGATACTGGAGAGGCAGGAGTAAGGTCGTCCGCGTTACCCCATTCCACTCCGACTTGGCAGTCCGCTGCTTGTCATTAAGTTGCCTAAATAAAAAAGAATAAAAAAAAGAATTCCACTGGTTTCACCCCCAACTTCCAAAGGCTAAAACCTTCCATTCATTTCAGCTGCAATCCGTGCTCTTCACTCTTGAGTTCATTTGCTCCGGGATTACTTACTGCATTTGATCGTGGGGTTATATATATGTCACTTTTGCTCCTTCCACAAAGAAAGAAGGAGATGAACTTGCGAATCAACCAGAAACCAGAAAAACAGATTAGCCAATACAAAGGATTCCCTAATAAAGATTTACTACACCTACACCTACTGTTTCTCCTCGCTCTTCGAGCTTTCCTTTCCACTGCCAATGCCATGTCAAACAAGGAAATGACTGACTGTCACCCCAAGTTGCTTTGGTCAGTATTAGGGATAGCAAGGTCAGAAGGTAGAGATAACCAGCCCTCCTACCTTCCCCGGTTTGATATGGGAAAGGGTTAACGCGTCTTTCTGCAAACAGCGTTCGCCAGTTGAAGTTCATACCTTTTTTCTTCTATTTTAATGGGGATTTCCCTTTTTTAAGTGCTCTCCCCTGCTATCGCTGCGCTTTCAAACTAGCTGGGGAAATCAAAGAGCTCTCTCACTGCAATTGGCTTTGCTGCAAGGGTTTTTTGTATAACTGGTATACTTGCGGACTTAGCAATGGCCACTAGAGGGACGTCTAGAAAGACTGCTACTAGGAATGCCACTACAGATCTAGCAAACCCTATGAATTAAACTCCTGATCTAGTTGCTCTTGCTGGCTAGCCTATAAAAAAATATCAAAAGCTTTCTTTTTATCCTTAGCCTTAGCTCTTTCCCACCGCTTTGTAGCCTTTGCTGGCTAACGAGAATCCTTCCCCTGAGATTTAGCCTTGGGCTTATGATAAACTACTGGCTTTCAATTCCTTTTGAATGGTGTCACTAGCCTGGCTTTAACTCGCTCTAAGGCAGAATGAAAAAAGAAAGTAGAAGCAATTGAACTAGATGACTGCAAACTAGCAAAAAAATTCAAACTAGAAAGGCGCGCGTACTATCAAATTCCCCTATGCCTATGGTAAGGGGCGGACCAGAGCAAGCACTAGGAGAAGTTGGACATCCATATAAAATAAAAAAATCTATCTCTTACTTTGCTATAGCCTTATCCGGGAAAGGTGGAAGGTTT